AGTTTTATTCCATATTAATTCAAAAAAATAGAAACTTTTTTTGAATTGAATGAAGTTATACAGCTCTTATTAATATACTTAATATGGAATTAAATTAGTTTACTGAACTCAAGAATTGATCAATGAATCGGTTGATTTGGAATCACGGGATGTCACAGATGATGAATTGATTTCTTACCTATGTCACTATATTTTTGTTCGTCTATAATGATTATGATTGAGTGACGAATCAAAAACTTTCAATTGTATTTTTCAAGTGGTACCTTTTCTTTCTATCTTTCTTTCAAAAATGGAAACTTAGGTAAGTGCTTTATAAACATATGTATAAAAAGAAGATATTTCATCTTGCCTCTTTTTTCATGCCTACTATCATTAGTTATTTCGGTTTTCTACTAGTGGCTTTAACTATAACCTCGGCTCTATTTATTGGGCTGAACAAGATACGACTTATTTGATTTGAAATTTTGAAATGAATTGGAAATTTTTTGAATGAACAATTCATAAAAAGAAATATTTTGGGGGTATTCCATATATTCTATAGTTCCTTATCATGTCAATTTCCAATTCTTATGAGATTCATGAGCAATCATAATAATATTATTATTTCAGGATCGATATTACCTCCCCCCTTTTTTTTTACTCTTTCAAACAAATTAAAATGATTGAAGTTTTTCTATTTGGAATCGTGTTAGGTCTAATTCCTATTACTTTGGCTGGATTATTCGTAACTGCATATTTACAATACCGACGTGGTGATCAGTTGGATCTTTGATTAATTAATAAAATATCTCTTTTGTTTATGGACCTCCTATTTGTTTTAATTCTAATCCACAGGAGGTCAAAATTCAGACTTTTAACTGCCTCGATCTAACAAAAGAATGGAATCACGCTCTGTAGGATTTGAACCTACGACATCGGGTTTTGGAGACCCGCGTTCTACCGAACTGAACTAAGAGCGCTTTTTTTTCATAAATCATTTTTGTGACCCCACCAATATATCTTGCATGCATATACTATCATAATATATATATATCCATATCTATCTATATATATTTCTCAAAATATAGATATATATATATTATTATTATGAATATATATATCTATATGGGCGTATGTCCAAATTTAATTGATCTCAATTGATCCCCTGTTATTGCCCATAAGTATTAGGGATGACAGGATTTGAACCCGTGACATTTTGTACCCAAAACAAACGCGCTACCGGGCTGCGCTACACCCCTTGTCAATTGTTTTACAGTGTCATTCTACAATTGTTTTACGGTGTCATTCTAAAGAATCTTTGTTTTGTTTTCCACATCTGTATGTTGATATATCTAAATTATGCTGCCATTTTTTTATTTTTAGTTTCATATTGTATAACATATAATAGTAATAAAAAAATTATATACATATGAAATACAAAAAATAAAAGATGAAATAAACCCGCCAAAAAATATTCATTTTTTTAGGGAATGCTCGGGAACCTCTTTTTTGTTAAAAAAAAAAGAATATCTAAGCAATTATTGTACATTTCCATTTGAATTAGAGATTCTGCGTACAAATACAAGTAGTTATTAACTAAATATACATCTGACCATATATGTATTACAATTATGTATTACAAATTACAAAAAAGAAAAAGAAAGGAGGATTTGAAATGCGAGATCTAAAAACATATCTCTCCGTGGCACCAGTGATAAGTACTCTATGGTTCGGAGCCTTGGCCGGTCTATTGATAGAGATCAATCGTTTATTCCCAGATGCGTTAATATTCCCCCCTTTTTCATTTTAGTTATTGAGACGGGACGGGGTGAAAAAATTAACCCCCTTCCGTTTTTCGTTGTTTTTTTTTTTTTTTTGAATTCGAATAAGTTAAGAAAAGAAAAAGTGGATTCAACCTCAATGAAACTTGCAATCCGGTCCGGGGTTTCAATTGAATTTCATTAATAATGAGGCTGAAAAATAAATCGCTAGCGCGGGGGCAACAATCTCCTACAAGATACTTAAATAAAAAACTGAAATAATGTACTGTGATTCTAAAGATAGTTAGAAATCTTTGTATTACTTAATTATTACTATACTTTTATTGATAGCACCGAAATCTGTCATAATTAATAATTGGATTTCCGATTAGCAACTTCTATTTTTTCCTTCCTTTCTTCTTCCTTCGCTTCGAATCGGAAAATAGAAGAGTTAAGTGAATCAAAAACCCAAAGGGGGTTCATGGCCAAAGGTAAAGATATACGAGTAACGGTTATTTTGGAATGTACCGGTTGTGTTCGAAACAGTGTTAATGTTAATAAGGAATCAACGGGTATTTCAAGATATACTACTCAAAAGAATCGACACAATAAGCCTAGTCGATTGGAATTGAGAAAATTTTGTCCCTATTGTTGCAAACATACGATTCACGGGGAGATAAAAAAATAGATAAAATTGATTGTTTGTGTGTCATCCCTCCAACTCCAAAAAATATGAAAAATGAGATATTATTTCATGTTTATAGAAATTGTATATCTATATCTATATAAATTATAGAGATATATAACATCTATAAATATAAAATAAACAAAAATAGAAACAAAACAAATAAAAAAGAAATCCGATTTTGTAAGAATTGATTGATATTTTCGGGATTAAGGAATAAACAAACCATGGATAAATCTAAGCTACTCTTTCCTAAATCTAAGCGATCTTTTCGTAAGCGTTTGCCCCCGATCCAATCGGGGGATCGAATTGATTATAAAAACATGAGTTTAATTAGTCGATTTATTAATGAACAAGGAAAAATATTATCTAGACGGGTGAATAGATTGACCTTAAAACAACAACGATTAATTACGATTGCTATAAAACAAGCTCGTATTTTATCTTCGTTACCTTTTCGTAATAATGAAAAAGAATTTGAAAAAAGTGAGTCAACTACTCAAGCTACTGGGCTTAAAACAAAAAGGGGGGTTTATTCTTCAATTAAATTCAAATTCCAATCTAAACTCAAATGAAATGCGGATTGCTGTTTTGTTCGAAAACTACGATAATCCAAATTGGATTGTCGTGTTGTCAGAAAAAAAAGAATCGTTGAAGAAGAATAAAATATCTTCTTATGTTATACTATTCAATTCTCGACGATGAATCGAGTTGATAGCTCAGATATTGTTATTCATGATATTGATTCGATTCGATACCATCGAGATGTCATTTTTATTATCCCATGGAATTTACCGACGAAATATTTATCATCTCTATGGGATTAAATCCCGAGTTATTGCGAATTAAGGATAAATGAAACGATGAGATTATGGAAGTCAATATTCTAGCGTTTATTGCTACTGCACTGTTCGTTCTAGTTCCTACTGCCTTTTTACTTATAATTTACGTAAAAACAGTAAGTCAAAGTGATTAATTTAACTTAAACTTGACTTTTTAGTTCTTATCAATGCAATCAAGAAAAAAATGCAAAAGGATTTCAATTTCGTGTCTTAGTCTTCAATGAAATGATCGGACTAGAATCAGCGGATTTCTATGAAATCGGATAGTTTCGTTTGGTAGAAAGAAAAAAAAGCTATTTATTTTTCTACCAAACTATCTATATGGATCAATCTACAATATGTATCTTCCTATTCATATATATATATATATCAATCACAGATATGTAATGTACATAGCACCCCCGAATTTTTTCATCTATTATCTATTTTATCTATTTGATTTGTATTAGTTTTGATTTGTATTGGTTCCAATCAATCCTCAATCTGAAATAATCAAAAAAGAAGGACACCTCTTATTCTTCCGAGATTAAGATTTATATAGATTTATGATTATTTTCAAGACCAATCTCGATATATCATATTAAAAAAAATCAAGTAATCTTTTTAGTATTACGAAAAAAGTAGTTGATTAAATAGTTGACAGATGATCCCCCCGGTTCTATGGGAAACTTTTTCCTATTTCTAAAAGATTAGTAAAACCCAATGGATTTTTAATGTTTGAACCATAATATGAAATGAATTCAATAAAGCATAAATTCCAACTAATAAAAAAAAGTGGTAAGCATAGTCACGTAATAATGTGACTCGCCTAAGGCAACGGCAATATCTTATTATGTGTAATATAAAGATAAAAAAGGGGACTCTTTCAATCAAATAAATATTTCAATTATTCCCATATTCATATTTGAATAAGGAATACAAAAAATAAGAAATTGATTCCAACCGAATTCTTCCTAAAAATTCTAGTTCGATGAAAGGACCTTATATATATCTATATATAGACAATGAGGAAGCGCGGAACCCCCCCCCCCTTTTTTTTCAAAAGAGTTTTGTTATTAGTTATTATTTTAAAGGATACACACTTTCTATGGGAAACAAGATAGACATAGTGGTTGTCTAAGTCTAACGAGATATACAGTATATATATACATATATTCGAATACAGTATTCCAACAGTATTCCAATAGAATATAATTCCGAAATGCAGGTATTTTTTTTTAATTCAATTTCTAAGTTAATTAAGTTAATATGAATTAAAAAAAAAATTCAGAACCGTCTATAAAATAATTGATACAGTTTGAGTTTGCTCCCTCAACGAAATTTGTAATATCTTTAAAGTCCACTTCTTCCCCATACTACGAGGGAAAGGGAAAATGTAAAGACTACCATTAAAGCAGCCCAAGCGAAACTTACTATATCCATGCGAATTATGCCCCCTATATCTTATCTCTATCTCTATCAATATCAATATGAAGAAATTATTTCATTATTGTTCACTAATACTAATACACTAGTACTAATAATAGTGGAATCGCCAGTGCAGAGAGTCAAAAAAGTAATTCTGTCCTAACACCATTGGCGAAAGAATCCAATAAATCCAACTATAACATCTACCAAGTTCTTATATGATCTCTTAGAATCGGAAAACATTGAGCACAAACAAAAATATCCGGAGACACTCTTGCAAGTATTAGGAAAATGAATATTCATAATCATAACAGATGGGAATAAAAAAAAAGACCTATATTTTTAGTTTCCCTACATTTCATTAAGTAAAACAAGAATGATTGCTATCTATCGCATACTTGTATTTCCGGTTTGATAGAATCCTTAGCGTCGACCTATTTTTTCTGTAAAAAAATCGGAAAACTTCTTATTAAACTCTTTCACTAGTGGGTTACCGAAAAGAAAGAATTTTATTTCTTTTATTTCGAATATTTTTATTAATAATATATTCTAATTATTATTAAGAATATATTCTAATTATAGAATTATAGAATGAAATGAAAATATAATTAAATATAAAATGAAATTATATAAATTATATATTATATAATATATTATATAAATTATATATAATATAAATAAAAAAAATAAAAAGGAAATCTATATATAAATAAAAAAGAAAACGAATTAGCTATTCAATTTAACTAATATTGAATAAATGTCATAACGCTCATAGACTTTCATGAGTCTGTATACAAAGTTTCTTCTACAACTAAAAATGATTCCCTATCCGACCTATTCCTATCCAATCAAACTCAAGACCCATTCAGTAGACGGACACTACATTAGTAGTAGAGTGTGGGTGCTATCCTATCCAAATTTACCGATTCCTTTTCACGACTAGAATATTTTCTTGAATCCGATACACAAAGATTTAAAGCATTTTATAAAACAAAACCTCCGGATACTTAGAATTTAACAAAACCTCCAGATACTTAGAATTTAGAAGTATCAAGAGTCTTTTTCCTCGGCTTGCTTCTGCTGTAAAAAAAAAATTGTCAAGTTTTCTATCAGCAAAACCAAATAAGCTATTTCAATTCTCTTATCGATCAGGCGACACCCGGATTTGAACTGGGGAAAAAGGATTTGCAGTCCCCCGCCTTACCGCTCGGCCATGCCGCCAAAACAATAAAAGATAAACGTAAACTTTCGGTCACAAAAGTAAAAATTCAGGACAAATCAGAACCGTTAACTATTAAATTAAATGTTAATTCATGAACGATTTTTGGATTTGAATCGAAAATTAGTTTTTCCTAATGAGATAAGAAAATCCAAATTTATACATAACCAATCAGTATTTATTTTTTTTTTTCAATAAAACAAAAAAAACCTTCTCCATTTCAATTATAACAGCAATTATCAATATATGTAAACCCTAGACCATAAATTATTACACGGATATTCTCATCTTATCGGATATCTTCTTATCTGATATCTATAGGGAATTTTCGGGAAATTATCGTACACCAATTTTGACAATTTTTCTTTAATGAATAGAAAATAGAAATTTAACATGACATATGCTGTCCCGAACGAATAGAGCTGCAATAAAGAATAAGGAGAGACCAATATAGATAGCTATAGCACGCCTGTTTCATTTTAATAAATATGTTTCATTTTAATAAATACAAGTACACACTTCACCCGCATTTTCAAAATTCGCCTTAAAAAATAGGTAAAAAAATATCTCTCTTCTCCGCGAATTCTTTTTTGAACAATTTAAGCCGTGAAAAAGTTAAGTGCTAAAAAAATAAATTCTATATTGTTGATTATTAGGTCTATATCTCATCGAACAGATTCGTTTATTTTTCTGGTGTCCAATCAAATTCGAATGTGGAATATCATAATAATGGTAGAAATGGAATCCATTTTTTTGTTTTGATATTCTATAAAAAATCCCATAAGTAAGTCTAGGTGGAATTTTTCAATTCCTTTACATTTATATTCTATCTGTTGCAAATGCCAATTCCAATTGGAGTATAAAATTCTATTTATTCTACTCTGTTCATAAGTATTTCATACATTCTGTATTCGTAGTTAGGTAAAATTTCAGGCAATTCAGTAAAAAAAAAAAAAATAGAAATTCCATTATTGCTAAATTGATTCATATGATTCGATGAAAAATGAGAAGAAATAATGGGATATTTTCTATATCTATAAATGGGTAAATTCAAAATAAATGGGTAAATTCAAAATAAATGGGAGTGGAAATGGGGGAATGTATACAATACCCGGGTTGAATCAGATACAATTCGAAGGGTTTTGTAGGTTCATTGATCAGGGCTTAACAGAAGAACTTTATAAGTTTCCAAAAATGGAAGATACAGATCGAGAAATTGAATTTCAATTATTTGTGGAAACCCATCAATTAGTAGAACCCTTGATAAAAGAAAAAGATGCTGTATATGAATCACTCACATATTCCTCCGAATTATATGTATCCGCGGGATTGATTTGGAAAACAAGTAGGGATATCCAAGAACAAACCATTTTTATTGGAAACATTCCTCTAATGACTTCCCTGGGAACTTCTATAGTAAATGGAATATACAGAATTGTAATCAATCAAATATTGCAAAGCCCCGGTATCTATTACCGGTCAGAATTGAGCCATAATGGAATTTCGATCTATACCGGCACCATAATATCAGATTGGGGAGGAAGATTAGAATTAGAGATTGATAGAAAAGCAAGGATATGGGCTCGTGTGAGTAGGAAACAGAAAATA